CTATCCAATTTTTACAGTACGATGGTTGGCTGTTCACGGCCTAGCTGTACCTACCGTCTTTTTTTTGGGATCAATATCAGCAATGCAGTTCATCCAACGATAAACTTAATCCGAATTATAGAGCTACGACACAATCAAACCCGAACGAACAAAATGTTGAATTGAATCGTACCAGTCTCTACTGGGGGTTATTACTCATTTTTGTACTTGCTGTTTTATTTTCCAATTATTTCTTCAATTAAGAAAAAGAAAGAGAATAAATAAGATTCTCTTAGCTCATTCGGAAGGATCTCATAATTTAATTATCCATGACTGTTTATGTCTCTAGCATGACCACTTGATGAAATCTGGAGGGAAGTGGGGTAAATGGCCGATACTACTGGAAGGATTCCTCTTTGGATAATAGGTACTGTAGCTGGTATTCTTGTAATCGGTTTAATAGGTATTTTCTTTTATGGTTCATATTCCGGATTGGGTTCATCCCTGTAGTAATCGAATGAATTGAGTTATCAACATGAAAGCGTAAGAACTCAACGGGATTCCCTTCCTTGTTTGTTTGATTCGAAGGGGAAGGGCCCGTTGAGTTCTTAAGAATCATACTATTTTTTTCGTCTAAATGATAAAATGAAATAATAAAATGGATTTCTTTTTCTTTTCAAAAACTCCATTTTTCTCATTTTTCTGATCATGTTTTTAAAAAATTCACTTCATTGATTTATTCAGACCACCTCTTCTTTTTATATGATAGTATCTATTTGTATAAGATAAGTTGATTGAAGAAGTTTTATTTTTTTATTTAATTAATAAAATTTCCTCTCTTTTTTTGTTTTGTTTGTCCACCACTCCATATATTATACGTAAAGGGGGCGTAGGGTAACGGGTTTCTGATACATCTGGAAAAATCGAAACCAAGACTAGGAATTTTTAACAAACAGGATCAAGAATCATTACTCTTTCGTTTCGACACAAGAAAAAAGGATTTTTCTACACCCCTTTCTTGTGTCGAAGACTGGGAAGACAAATAATCCCTTCTAGGATTTTTTCTTCCACGCATTTATCCCCCGCTTCCTTATGTCTAGTATTTAGACAAATTTTACTTTCTTTCTATTTAGAATAGAAAACTATTGATACGTCTTATGTCTTATGGCAGTGAAATCTATCAACAGTAACATAGTCCTACTACTCCAATAAAAAAAACTAAATCAAAATAATGAAAGTCAAATACTCTTCTTTAAATTCTACATTACATACTCTTTTTCTACGAGATGCTGGGAATCCCTTGTACCACATAGTATGTAGATTTTGAAGAAGAGTATAAATAAGACAAAGGAGTTTTCAGAATTTAATTTTTTTTTTTATTTTTTTGATCATAAATAATCGACAACAAGAATTTGGTTCTTTTTACGAACTTGATATCGATAAATCTGCGAATCTAGAAATTCATTTCGGCCAATTGAACCTTCTCGAACTGTTTCTTTTTAAGAACCAAAAAGATTTGTGCCAAAATAACAGATGCCAAGAAGAACAAAAGTCCTTGGACACGTAATGGATCTTGAAGTACTATTTCTGCATCTCCCTGACCAAATCCGCCTACATTAGGATTACTCGTTAATGGTTGATCAAATTTGATAGATTCGCCCTCGGAAACAAGAAGTTCTGGTCCGGGAGGGATAATATCAACCACTTGACGTCCCTCCGACGCATCCGTTATGGTTATCTCATATCCCCCTTTTTCTTTTCGTATGATTTTGCTTACTATACCTGCTGCTGTAGCATTATAAACCGTATTGTTACTCTTGCTGCCGTCGGGATAAATCTGACCCCTTCCCCTGTTACCGCCTACGTATATAGGATATTTTAAGAAGTGAACATCCTTCGTAGTAGCAGGGTCCGGGGAAAGAATAGGGAAGGTTATTTCACTATATTTTTTACCAGGGACAGGGCCTACCACAAGAATATTTTTTTTATTGGGGCGATAGCTCTGAAAAGACAAATTGCCAATCCTTTCTTTCATCTCGGGAGAAATACGATCGGGAGGAGCTAATTCAAACCCCTCCGGTAAAATAAGAACAGCCCCCACGTTCAACCCCCCCTTTTTACCATTAGCAAGAACCTGTTTCAGTTGCATATCATAAGGAATTCGAACAACTGCTTCAAATACAGTATCAGGAAGTACCGCTTGTGGAACCTCAATCTCCACGGGCTTATTAGCTAAATGGCAATTGGCACATACAATACGCCCAGTCGCTTCTCGTGGATTTTCATAACCCTGCTGTGCAAAAATGGGATATGCACTTGAAATGGATGTCCGAGTTAAGATATATATCATGAGCGATACGGAAATAGATCGAGTAATCTGTTTCTTTAGCCAAGAAAAAGCATTTCTAGTTTGCATGGTCCAATCATTGATCGCGAAAATTTCTACAATAAATTGGGTAGGTCGCTAGTATAGTTCCCTAGCCACGATTCTGCTATTTGCTGGAATAATCTAGAAATAATATAGGATGAATCTTCCCGATGGTTAGAAATGGAAAGATAAAATACGATTTTCAATACTTTGCTTATGTACAACTACAAAGTACCAAGCATTCTAATTGGATTAGATATTCTAATTGGATTAGATTAATATCAATGGATCCTTTATCAGTCATTCATTGAATGATAAATAACTACAAGTGACGGAGACAGACGATTTAAATAACGGAAAATCCAATATTTAAAAATTGTATCGAGAATGACTGGGAAGGTGGAAACAAGACCAGATATAATTTGATCATTATGAACAAACCCAAAATCTTTATAGATAGAGCCAATAATTAATTCCCAACCGCGGGGTGAATGGAATCCGATACATAAATCAGTTAATAAAAGAATAGAAAAAGCTTTTACTGTGTCACTTACGTTATATAGGAATTCCTGAGCCCAAGAGTTAAGAATAACAAGTTTTTCATTACCCAAAATTGAATACCCGCTTAGAATAATAAAACAGATGATATTTGTTGAGAAGTGCAAAATCGTATGGATACGATTCTCATTTTGCATCTTGATTAATTGGATCGTTTCTTTATGGATTCCTATCCCAAACTCTTCGAGATGTGTTTCCGAGTATTCCTTGATCATTTCGTCCAAGAAGAGGAGTTCCTCTAATTCTATGAATTTTTCTAGAAGACTCTTTTCTTGAATAGTATTCAAGAAAATTTCGGATTGCCCAGTATTCCACCAATTAGTAACCCAAGATTCCAGACATTTATTAACTGAGAAAGAAATCCACCAGGGCAAAAATACTATATATGCAAGATAGAAAAGAGGGGTGAATGCTTTCTTTTTTGCCATTTTTTCATCTGTGAATTGTTAATCAACCCATCCGTACACTCTATGCGATCGAATATTTCTTACACACATGAGTTTTATACAAGGTATCGAACTTATGAATCTATTTTCTTTGTGATTTTGTGGTTAGTCTTTGAATCTAGAAAGAATACAGAAATAGGCTAAGAATTCACTTCGAATGAAGAAATTGAGAATATTGTTTCCTGATATCTCAATTGGTCAAATTCAAAATCAAGTGTCTCCTTTCGATGAATGATCGAAAGAACCACTTTAAGTAATGAATATTGTTCAGATTTTGAGAAGAAAGAACTCCCTTGCTATCAAAATATCCAATATTTCGAAAAAATTTCACTAATTACCCATAGTCAGGAATAGAATAATTGAGGGAAAGATATTACGATGATAAAAAAAAATGACTGGCAAAAGATAAATTGGCTAGTTCTCATTATTTAATTAAGAAATCCAATTGTTGGTCATTAAAGAATACAAAAGAAAGAATTTCCAATTTACAAGATATGATCTATCTGGATCTAAAGTGTCAATTCCAACAAATATTGAACTAAAAAAAATTTCTTGATTTCGAAATGGTTTGCCATCTGAGATGAATCTATTATTTCGATTTGTTATTTGTTATTGAATTGCGTGGGTTTACATACGCATAAAGACCATAAAAAGAGTTTCGTTTTATGGTTCTTTCATATACGTTTTCTTTAATTGAATGAACGTTCTGATTCTCAATTTCTCAAAATACTTCAATTGGTACACGCAAGAAATAGGCTAATTCAGCAGCCTTTTGTTCAATTTCTCGTGGAGTCAAATTCTCATCAGTACGGGTTAAGGGAATGGACCCCTGGCCTCGGATGTCCATATAAAGAACACGACGAGCATAAATACCCTCTTTAACTTCTATTCTAACGGACTGAATATCTTTTATAAGGAATCGGAGGAATATGCGACGATTTTTTCCCGGAAATCCCCAACGAAAAATACAGACTATTCCTTCCTTTATATCGAATCGATCATAACCACTACCTACATTCCAGGAAATTGTGCACCACAAATAAGAGCTAATAAAGAGACCCGCAATTCCGTAGAAAGACATCACGATTCCTTGTGGAAAAAAAATGATTTGCTGAGGCGGAAAAAAAGATATCAAATTTCTACCAAGATAACTGGAAGTTCCAACTAATAAGAAGCCTAATGAACCTAAAAAAAGGATAAAGGCCCAGCAGAAATTACTTATTTTTCGAGACCCCGTTATAAGTTCTATCCATATATGTTCTGATCGCCAAGTCATACTTTACCCGATTGCATTTTATTAGAATTGAGATAATACCCCATAGAAATTTTACTTTACTTTTTTGTTTCCGAAGTAACTCTCATCAACTAGCACTAGTTTGAGGTGAACTAGCACTAGTTTGATGTCAACCTTTAGGAGTAATTCATCAAATTGGTTAAATCTAAAATAATAACATACTCTTTATTTAATACGATCCCACTATACATATCGATATACATAGAGATTAACCGACTACATTTCAGCCATCCAGTGATCCTGATCTATTTGAAAATTACTAGAATGGATATATCCATATATCATGTTTCTGCAGGCATAAGAGTTTTTTCCTTTATGTTCGGTAGAAATCACATGTTATACTCTATTCCAATAAATAGATATCCGTGTTATGATACAAGTCCACGTTTTCAAAAAAAAAATGGATGAGATTGGGTCCCAGCGTATCTAAACAATCTTGTTTTTTTGAACATGAATAAATAAAGAAGCCATTGCAATTGCCGGAAAGACTAGGCCTACTAACGGCACAAAAATAGATGGAAGGTTCAAATTTGTCATAGAAGGGGTACCTCGATTTACTATATTGTATCTGTTATTATGTTATTATATAAATAAAGATATCTTGTAATAATTAAATAATTATAATTAAATTAAGAATTTTAATTCTAATTAGATAATATTTATTATTAATAGAATTTGAAGAATTTGAAATTCTTAGTATAGATCTAAGTATCTATATATCTAAATCTAACTGAGTACGTATAATAAGAATAAGTGCAAAGAATGTAGAACTAAATAAATGGACTTATTCATCTCTTACATGAGAAAGATATGTATCATAATAAACTTTATTATTTTTCTTCATTTCTTTGTCTTTTGTTCTTGTCTTCTAATTTTCTAAAAATAGATAAAGAGATTATCGAAGGATTCGTTCGAATCCGACCCAACATGAATTTTTAGCTAAAATGGTTTTTAGGGAGATAGAGAAAGATACAAAACTCTATTATCTATATTTTTATTTCAAATTATATACCTAAGACAAGAAGAAATTCGTTTTATTTTCCTAATTTCACGAAAGGAAGAACTCACTCTTGGTGATAAAGGCTTCTTGATTCGTAATCAGGAATATAGGTAAAAAAAGAGTTATCCTCAACTTTAGTTTTGATTCTTTCTACAATTAGATCTTCTATCACCAAAGAAAGGGCCATTATTATCTTATTTACTTTATCTTATTTACTATTATCTTATTTACTTTGATTCCGATAAACTAACTACTTTTTTGCTACAAACACAAATAAAATAAAATAATGGCCTTAGTGCTCTACTTGATTTTGCTTGACTTTTGATTCAAAGGAAAAAAGGCGTGGAGCTTAAATAACTCACTCAGAACGCTTTTTAAAAGATTACGTGGTACAATTAGGTCGAATAAACCCTTCTGGAATAAGTATTCAGCTACTTGTGAACCTTCGGGTACTGTTTTATTCAATGTTTGTTCAATTACTCTTTTACCTGCAAATGCAATGTAGGCATTGGGTTCGGCAATAATGATATCCCCCAACATACCAAAACTAGCTGTCACTCCACCAGTTGTCGGAGATGTAAGGATTGATACATAAAATAATTTTTTATTTAATTGATAATCATATAAAGCAGACGATATTTTAGCCATTTGCATCAAGCTCAAACTTCCTTCCTGCATGCGCGCCCCCCCAGAAGCACACACTATAATAAGAGGTAAAATTTGATTGGCAGCGTGTTCAATCAAACGGGTGATTTTCTCTCCGACTACGGATCCCATACTACCCCCCATAAACTGAAAATCCATAACCCCAATTGCTACGGGAATGCCGTTTATTTGGCCTATGCCTGTTTGAACAGCCTCGGTTAATCCTGTCTTTCTTTGATAAGAATCAATACGATCTTTATAAGGCTCCTCTTCCGAATGAAATTCAATGGGATCCAGAGAGACCATGTCTTCATCCATAGGATCCCAAGTACCCGGATCGACCAAAAGTTCAATTCTATCCGAACTACTCATTTTCAAATGATATCCACATTGTTCACAAATATTCATTTTTGATTTAAAAAATTTCTTATAATTTAATCCATAACAATTCTCGCATTGAACCCACAAATGCCTGTATTTTTGAGTTACCTCGAGATCATTAGAACTTTCTCTTATAGTTAAATCACTGCCATTAGTTAAATCACTGCCATTAGTTAAATCACTGCCATTAGTTAAATCACTGCCAATAGTTAAATCACTGCCAATAGTTAAATCACTGCCAATAGTTAAATCACTGCCATTAGAACTTTCTCTTATAGTTAAATCACTGCCCTTTGTGCGAGTTTGTATACTGGAACCCTCGTTTTCACTACTATTTTTACTTTCACCACCACAAACGGCCCTATAAATGTAACTGTCACTGTAATTCTCACTACCACTTATAATGGAAGTATCTATACAGATTTGAGACTGAAGATAATTATCAATGCAACTATTAATGTGATTATTCCAACTATATTGAGTATCATACATGTAAGAATTATAGTAGGGATCTTCGCCCCTAAATCCATTATTCAGATAACTCGAGTTTCGATAACTATAAAAAGAACTTTCTAGTTCACTCAGAAAAGAATGATCGTTGTCAATCTCAAAAATCTGATTTTCAATATCAAAATAGATGGAATAACTGTCTCCATTCCTATCACTAACTACAAAAGTGTCATCAGAGATGAAATTCCGAATGTCTTTAACGCCGAATAAATAATCAACATTACTGCAACTAGGAATGTTTTTCACTTTTCGATTTGGATCTTCACTGGTATTTTCAATAGGACCAAGACTGCCCATTGATTTATTTAGCCCACACCTG